AGCCATTTTGAAAGAAGCTATTCAGGAACAGATGGAACGCTTTCTACTTCAGGAACAAGCATAAAAAATGGATCACTCTTATATCTTTTATATTTTTCAAAATTAGAAACGAAAAAAAACGGTTATTTTTTTTTAGATTAATTAGATATTATTTTAATTTTTTAATATTTGAATATTAAATAAAATATAAGTATCTCGGATTTAATGAAAATTATTCCAAATATCTTTCTTGACATAGAAATATATAAATCAAAAAGATATATATTATATATATGGAAAAAAATTGCGTCCAATAGGATTTGAACCTATACCAAAGGTTTAGAAGACCTATGTCCTATCCATTAGACAATGGACGCCTTTCATTCCTATTTGTTTTCTTATTTTTTACTTCGGATCTCTTGGTCGTAAAAAAAAAAAAATAGCGGATTGTATGTGAGAAAATTTAGGCAATTACATATTCAATTCAATGATAGATTAAGATGAAATTATGAATTTAATTTTTAAAATAATAAAAAGATAAAGCGGGTAGCGGGAATCGAACCCGCATCGTTAGCTTGGAAGGCTAGGGGTTATAGTCGACGTCGATTCATCATTTTTAACGTCTCTAATTCAAAACCGAACATGAAACTTTTATTTCATTCGGCTCCTTTATGGTAGATGGATAATTTCCCCGATTTAAGACGTAACTGAAAAAAAAAAATTGACCCATAACATCTATGTCAGCCTTTACTGTCTGAATACATTTAAAACTACTCGCTTTCTAGATGATCCCTCTAGAAGAGGAGGATTATAACACTCTTTCTAGTTACTTCGTTCTCTATTTCTATTTGAACGAATCCTGAGGAAAAGAATTTTCTTTCCACCGAGCTAAACAATATATCGATGTCTCTAGTAAACCAAAGCCATCGTTTAATAGCTATTTTGCTTCAATCTCCCCTCTATAAACAAAAAACAAATCTAAAATTGAAGATTTAGTTACGATTAGAAAAAAGCTTTCTTCATCCATAGATCCTTTTACTCATTCAATTGGAAGTAGTGATCCAAAAAAAAATTATGTTTCGTAATTTCATAATCCAATTTTTCAATTGCTAATTGATCCTTGTATAAAATATAAAAAGCACGAGAATGTATATTCTTCCTCGAATCTGTCATTGAGAGGTAAAGAATTAAATCCTTTTAAGAAATAAAGTTTTTTTCGGAATATGAAGAAAACCGAAGGACCCCTTAACTATGTAAGGGGTTATATAGAACGAATCACACTTTTACCACTAAACTATACCCGCTACAATGCGATTATTATCTATAAATGGATCTTTTGTCGAATCGGATGTAATCAATACAGGATCAGACAAGAATTATTTTAAAAAGGTGCGGGTGCTAAAAAAAAAAAGGCCCGGCTAGGTACTGACCCGGCCAGGCCATGGAAAAGCCCTTATTGGACAAAAATAACGAGGTATTCTTTTTTTTTATCATCAAATAATTTTTCGAGCCCGTACTTTAGAGTTGGAATTGCTGATAAACGTGATATATATATAATTATATAAATTATAGAACTTTTATTTTTCTTAGAATTAAATAGAGATATTAATTAGAATAAACTATCTTTTTAAGATATAAGTCGATTTTAATTTTAATAAGGATAAAGAGATAATTTCAACCCTTACTTTATATGTAATGTAACATAGTTATTATCCGTTTTCAATTGGGAGAGATGGCTGAGTGGACTAAAGCGTCGGATTGCTAATCCGTTGTACGAGTTATTCGTACCGAGGGTTCGAATCCCTCTCTTTCCGTTTACCTGTATTGCTTGATATTTTCGTTATCTTTCGAATTGATCGAACCTTTTCTTTTTTTTTTTTTTTATTTAAGGTTAAGGGGGCGAATAGATAAAATCTTAAGAAAAAAGAAAAGGGTTCGATCAAGGAAAAGTATTATTTGATGCTTATTCTTCACGTCCAGGATTACGTCCTGGATCATTAGATAAGAATCCGAAGATGAAGAGAGAAACAAAGAATATCACTACTGTGTAAACGAAGAGTTTGAGAGTAAGCATTACACAATCTCCAAGATCTTTTTTTTTTTTGAAGAGAATAGATTATCCATTTTTATATCACATATCATAATTTTGACACCATGAAAGGAAGTACTTTTTTAGTTTTTAGACAGGGTTTTTCTTCAGTAAAATTAAAATTTTATTTAAAAATACTCGCAATACCTAATTGTGGGGTATCTTATATAAGATCTTTGACGAGAAAGGTCATAATGAAGAAATGGGGTGATTCAAGAATTTCAATGTTTCAACTAAAGGTTCATACTCTAAGACTTATATGATTTTATCAATTGTTAGAATTTTTTCTTGAATACTCGAATAAATAATTAAGTTTGCTAAGACAGTATTCAAAATTTCATCGAAAACTTACAGCAGCTTGCCAAACAAAGGCTAAAAGAAAAAACAGCAAAGGTATGACCGGCATAAAATCGACAATTGGATTTAAAAAAGAGTAGGCCTCGGGTAATTTGGCCAAGAAAAAACTACTCGAATAAAGGGCAGAGTTAAGACAGATACCGATCAAACTAAAAATATTAAGCATAACAAAGATTTTTTTCTTGGAGATAATTGTATTTTGATTGAGTTATTGATATAAGGCAAAAAATAATGAAGAAAGTAAAGTAGACCAAAAAATCCTTTCAACCCACTCACCCAATCAAAAGCCTTCAATTCTAACAAAGATAATATAAGAAATCATACGTTTATACAATACAATATCTTAATTAAATTATATGTAATGATCAATCAAGTCCAGTTTAATTATATATTATATCTACACGTAGCAAAATCCTATCAACAATATAGTGCATAGATATGTATTTGCATTGGAATTGACGAAAAACCAACACTCATATTAGTGTTTATTAGTGCAGAATTGAAATTTAAATGGGGCGTGGCCAAGTGGTAAGGCAACGGGTTTTGGTCCCGCTATTCGGAGGTTCGAATCCTTCCGTCCCAGAGCACCCATTATATCCGGAAAACTCTTACTTTTTTGAACAAGACTCTCTTTAAGATCTTTAATTTGAATTTTAGAGTGGAGTAGTGGCTATAATATGATTCTTGTTTATCATTTTTACTTATTCTTCTCTGAATCAGAGAAGAATATTGTTTTCTCAAACTAAATTGCGTTCGAATGAGACAGAGATGTAACTTAATCTAGTTGTTTTGTTATCTAGGTCAGATGGGAACATAGACCCCATACCACACTAGTTTGAATAAAAAAAGTTGGACAGACTATCATTGTATGCCTATGCCCATCCCTCTGCTATTCCTATTGAAGTTAATTTAGGTACCATATCCTATATATTTGCGTTTTAATATTTAATTTAAATACATATATCTATGTATCTGTCTGAATCTCATTAACAAACGATCAAGTAAATTACATATGTAACAGATCTGTTTTCTTTGCACCGAGTTTTTTGTCATTTTTTGTTTGGGTCTAAGAGTTCTATAAATTGTTGTAAAATTTTAGGCGAGGGATTATTCATACATTCTATTAAATTAGATTTTTTTGGGGGGGTCTAGAAATAGAAAGGTTACAGAAAACTTATGGAACCTCAAGTCAAATACAATGCATGGTATCATTCTATTTCCGTAACAACGGCCTTTGTTTGTATTTTGTGAAAAAAAAACTTATGATCACTTAAATTGGAATCGTCAATTATAGAATATCCGGGATTAAATTACTTGCAGTGATAGTTCTTCCATTTATTTGCTAACTATGGGATTAAAAAATTAGTGCTGAGACGTTTTCAGAAACTAACTACCCATTCATATCTATTTCTATTATAGATATAGAAGGACAAAAGTATAGATTTATTATTATTTAGCGATCGCACTAATGACTATTCATGATTCCATAATTGAATCAATTAAATACTAGTTCCAAACTAGAGGAATGTTATGGTAAAACTTCGTTTGAAACGATGTGGTAGAAAGCAACGTGCGACTTGAAGGACATGATCAGCTGTGGATGTAATAATCCACCATTTTATTACGAATAAAAGTGCTCTTGACTCGACATCCTTTGTTCTGCTCGACTAGAACCCATCAGTTTTTTCTTGGGTTGTAATGTAAAAAAGGGGTAATTATATACATGATGGAGCTCGAGTAGAAAGTATTGATTCATGTCTCAAGGGTAAGGGTCTAGGGTTAGTGTCAATTAATAAGTTTGAACAACTTCGTAAATATAGCTTCTATATAGAAATTGAAAGGATTCAATTTTAGAAAGTTTCAAATCTAAAATATAAGTCAAATTTGTTGGACTTGGTAAAACTTTTTCAATCAAAAGTGGAACACGCGTGAATCAACCGTTCTGATGATTCTTTGATAGAACGAAATCACAAAAAAGGCATGTTGCTGCCATTTTGATAAGGATTAAGGATCACCGAAGTAATGTCTAAACCCAATGATTCAAACAAAAGATAAAGGATCCTGGAACAAGGAAACACCATTTTTCATTGTCTCAACAACTAAATCTGAAGAATAAAACAGATTCTAAACGAGACAAGAAGGGGGCTAGAGACCACTCAAAAAATGAAATAGCTTAGGGATTGTGAGCTATTTGAGAGTTATCCCACTTGAGTTATGAGTACAATTTTTTGTTTTACATTTATAAACGAAAAAAAATTAAATCTTTAATCATAGTCTAATTGATTTGATGATTTTATGGATCTATTTGCCATTCTAATTTTATACATAGACATAATTTTCTCGAGCCGTACGAGGAGAAAACCTCTTATACGTTTCTAGGGGGGGTATTTTCATCTATCCCAATGAGCCGTCTATCGAATCGTTGCAATTGATGTTCGATCCCGAAGAGAGGGGAGAGATCTCCGGAAAGTTGGTTTTTATGATCCGATAAAGAATCAAACTTATTTAAATGTTCCTGCTATTCTATATTTCCTTGAAAAAGGCGCTCAACCTACAGGAACTGTTCATGATATTTCAAAGAAGGCGGAGGTTTTTAAGGAACTTCCCTTTAATAAAACAAAATTTAAATAAAGAGTATAAGCTTTTCTCTACTATGCTACTATGCTCCGCCTTTTCGTATTGTTCCCATAGAATCCCCTGTTCTAGTGGTATTGGTATATAACGACAAAAAGCGAAGGTGGATAATCCCAAAATCGAGGGACTAGATGAAGAAATTGGATCTCGAAATATAAAATTATGACATTATCTGCAATCGACTGGTTTTCCGTTTTCATTGGAACTCTACTAACAAATAATAATAACCACGGAATCAAACTTGCTTATTCGCTCAACTTATATTGATTGAATAACTCGGATTTTTTTTGACTACTTTTTTATTCCTTGATCTACTATCTACACCTTTTTGCATCTATGTAGTGCCAATCCAACACCAGTCCTTATAGTTAATATTTAATTGATTTCCATTTTCACCACTGTATTCTTTTCGTAACATTTATATTGACAACAGTGTATCGAACAAATATAATTTGATCCTGTATAAGTATAAATCTTTTCGTGCCATAGGTTCGGTTTTTTATTTTACTTCATTCAATTGATGGGTTCGTTGAATTCGCTGTGATACAATAATTTTTTATTGGAGTGAAAAAAAGAAAAAGAAAGGGAGGTTGATTCACTTGTACATTTATATCTATTCTAAATTCTAATTAGATTTCAATTTAGTATATTTGCATCTGATCTCTTCATTTTTATGTTCAGTTCAGAAGCGATTTAAATTTGAGATTTCTTTTTGTAGTCTTAGTTTAAAATGTTTTGATTGTGCCATGGCACTCAATTTTAGTTATATTTTTTTTACTGTATTGACATTTACACATCCTAATTGTTTTTAGATTTTTGGGTTGCTAACTCAACGGTAGAGTACTCGGCTTTTAAGTGCGGCTAGTATCGTTTACACATTTGGATGAAGCAAGGGATTCGTCCATACCATCGGTAGAGTTTGTAAGACCACGACTGATCCTGAAAGGGAATGAATGGAAAAAATAGCATGTCGTAGCAATATATAATTCTGAGAATATTGCATTCTTACCGGATCGGTACAAAGACTTGTTTAAAGGCTTGGATCGGGGCGGAACAAAATGAATTAAAAGTTGGGTCGAGTGAATAAATGGATAGAGCCCTATGGCTCTAATTATAGGTAAACAAAAAAGCAACCGGCTTCTGTTCTTAACTTTGAATGATTACCCGATCTAATTAGATAGACGTTAAAAATGGATTAGTGCCTGATGCGGGAACGGCTTCTCCTATGAGTGGATTATCCTTTTTTTTATGAATCCTAACTATGTTGATATTCTCCATTATGCATTTTATGCATTGGAGAGGAATGTGTAGAAGAAGCAGTATATTGATAAAGATAATTCAATTCTTTCCAAAATCAAAAGAGCGATTGGGTTTTAAAAATAAAAGATTTCTAACCATCTTGTTATCCTATAACGAACATAAACCTATTAGATGAAAAAAAAAAGAGGATGGAGAGTCTGTTGATGAGCTTACCTGTCTCCGAGGTATATATTATTTTAGTATATATTATTTTATTAGTATACTACCTTGTTTTGACCGTATCGCACTATGTATCATTTGATAATCCAAGAAGTATCTTATGCCGATCTTTGGTTCAAATCTAATTTCAAATGGGGGAATTTCAACGATATTTTGAACTCGATAAATTTTTGAAACAGGACTTCCTATATCCGCTTATCTTTCAAGAGTATATTTATGCACTGGCTCATGATCATGTTTTAAATAGATTCATTTTGGTGGATAATTTTGGTTATGATAATAAATCCAGTTCACTAATGGTGAAACGTTTAATTACTCGAATGTCTCAACAGAATCCTTTGCTTATTTCTGCTAATGAGTCAAACCAAAACCTATTGTTGGGGCATAACAAAAATTTATATTTGCAAATGATATCAGAGGGATTTGCAGTTATTGGGGAAATTCCCTTTTCCCTAAGATTAGTATCTTCCTTAGAAAGGAAAGAAGAAATAGGCAAATCTCAAAATTTACGATCAATTCATTCACTATTTCCGTTTTTAGAAGACAATTTTTTACATTTAAATTATGTGTCAGATATACTAATACCCTACCCCATCCATCTAGAAATCGTTGTTCAAACTCTTCGCTCCGGGTTGAAAGACGCCTCTTTTTTCCATTTATTACGCTTCCTTCTCTATGAGTATCAGAATTGGAATAGTCTTGTTATTCCAACTCCAAAGAAATCAAGTTCCATTGTTTCAAAAAAGAATAAAAGATTATTCTTGTTTCTATATAATTCTTATGTATGTGAATACGAATCCATCTTCATTTTTCTTTGTAACCAATTTTATCATTTACGATCAACATCTTCTGAAACTCTTTTTGAACACCTTTTTTTCTATGGAAAAAGAAAAGCTCTTGTAGAAGTCGGTTCTAATTATTTTCCGCCCGTCCGATGGTTGTTCAAAGATCCTTTCATACAT